TCGAAAACTAGCAGTTCGCCCCGTCAATCCTCCAGGACCTAAATAACTCAATTTTCGCCCATGAACGATTTGTGTCAATGGATTAGTTCGATCCAAAACTTGAGATAAGGGATGTAAGCCAAAAAAAGATTCATAAGTGGTTGTTAATGAAGTCGAAGTTACCAAATTTTGAGGAGTCGGTATCATTTTATGCCGGATTGCTCCACATATAGTTCCTCGAACCGCATTTTCTAAACGAACAAGGGCTAATCCGAATTGATCCTGTAACAGATCTGCTACAGAACGAATACGCTTATTTTTCAAGTGATTCATATCGTCAAGTGTGCCCATTCCAAATTTCATTCCGATCAAATGATCTGCAGCAGCCAATATATCCCGTGGTAACAAAAATGTATTGTTTTGGGGTATATCAAGATTTAGTCTCCGGTTCATATTTCGTCGACCAATCCTTCCTAATTCACATCTTTGTTGAAAAAATTTCTTTTGTAATTCCTTACATAAGGACTCAGAAAATACCGGATCCCCGCCTATACAAGCGAATTGTTGATAAAACTCCAAAATTGCATTTTCTTTTGACCCAATCTTTTTTTTCTCTTTATCATTCAGGAAAGACAAGAAAATTTCGGGATAACAAACATTATCTAGAATTTCTTTTAGATTTGAACCCATAGCCGATGATAGAACTAGAATAGATATTTTTTGTTTCCTACTCACGCGGGCCCATATCCTTGCTTTTCTATCAATTTCTAATTCTAATCTCCCTCCCCAATCTGATATTATAGTACTGGTATAAACAGAAATTCCGTTATGATCCAATTCGGAACGATAGTAAATACCGGGACTTTGCAATATTTGATTGATTACAATTCTGTATATTCCATTTACTATAGAGGTGCCCAGGGAATTCATTAGAGGAATGTTTCCAATAAAAACAGTTTGTTCTTGTATATCTCTACCGCTTTTCCAAATTAATCCCGCGGGTACATATAATTCAGAAGAATATGTGAGTGATTCATATACAGCATCTCTTTCTTTTATCAAGGGTTCTACCAATTGATATCTTTCCACAAATAATTGAAATTCAATTTCTTGATCTGTATCTTCAATTTTTGGAAACTTATGAAATTCTTCCGCCAAGCCCCGATTAATGAACCCACAAAATCCCTCAAATTGTATCTGATTAAATCCTGGTATTGTGGACATTTCCTCTTTTTTATTCCGGAGCATCTTAACTTTCCTCTTTAATCGAAAAAATTCCATTATTGCTAGATTGACCTATATGGTTAGGTTAGTTCGATGAAGAGTGAGCCAATAATGGAATGTATATTCTGTTTACTGAATCACATGAAATTTTAACCAACTCCATATCTCTATTTCATACGTATGAACGGAAACGAGACGTAAGAATGAAGATTATTTTTGACACAAGTTCAAATTTGCGACAGGAATTAATAAAACATTTTTCCTTTACCATTCTATATATATATTAGAATAGAATTAATATAGAATTCAAAATTCAAATATGCTGATTCTTTATAGGAATATGTGCATAAGAATAAGAGAGAGATCCTCTGTTCTGTGTAACAATTTCTTTTTTAGGGTTTACATATACACATATATGGTGTTATAATTCAAAATTAAGATTGAAAATAATTTATACTGATTTGTTATTTGCTTTTCTTATGCGATTAAGGAAACACATGTTTTGAGATACAAATTTAGTTCACTAATTCAACATAAATTAGGTAAATGAAATGGTTACTGCCTGAATTTTTCAATCTATGACTGGAAACCCCCTTTTTTTCTTTCAAAAATAAAAATAAAATTACTAAATTTAGTACTAGAATAATGGAGTATAGATAATATTTTTATTCCTAATTTTGGATCGGATTTGGCGACATGGCCAAGTGGTAAGGCGGGGGACTGCAAATCCTTTATCCCCAGTTCAAATCTGGGTGTCGCCTGATTGACAAAATTTTTAGAATCTGTAAGTTCTAGAAAAGACTGTAAATTTTTCTCAGCATGGGGATTTTGGGTGTGACCCCACCGTACCAATCCAATAGGATGAAGTGAAGGTTGCTTCACTTATTAATTTAATAATGGGTTCGGGCCATTTATTTAAGAATTAAATAAATTAGGAAATGGAGGTCCTATCCTAATAATCTGTCTTAATAGTATATACATTTTTCTATATATTTTTATATCTTTTGCTTATACAAAAGGTAACAAAAGAAACAATAGATCTTACTATTAGAAAGACTCCTTTGATATTGATATAAGAAAGAAAGGGTATATGTATCGTATTTGTACTTACGGCTCGCTTCTACCGAAAATCCAATACAATAATATAGAATTTGCTACGATTAGCTTCATTGGATTTGAAGCATCAATCGTTTTAAATCAGAATCCCATTTTGACTCTGTGCCGTTAATTCCACTATGATTATTGATCAATAATCATAGTGGAATCATTCCTTGATAGAGATAGGAGACATAATTTACATGGATATAGTAAGTCTCGCTTGGGCTGCTTTAATGGTAGTCTTTACATTTTCCCTTTCGCTCGTAGTATGGGGGAGGAGTGGACTCTAGAGACACTACCATAATTGTAAATTGATTTATATTATATAAACCTATATTATATCTGTATACAATATTGGATAGTGTGTAGAAAAAACTATAGATATTATATTTATATTTCTACACACTATCTCATCATTTCTTCAATTATTGACAAGAACTAATAATTCTAGTTTCATTAAAATTAATTATTTTGACTGGCTGTTTTTACGTAAATGATAAGTAAAAAAGCGGTAGGAACTAGAATGAACAGTGTAGTAGCAATAAATGCGAGAATATTAACTTCCATAATCTCATTTTTTTTTTTTTTTGTTTCGCAATAACTCGGGATCTAATCCCATAGAGATGAAAAATTTGATTCCTGTAAATTCAATAAGTTAATTGTATCCTGATGATGCCAAATGGATCAAAATATTATGAATAACAATAGATCTAATCTATCAAATCAATTAATTGTCGAGAATTTAATAGTATAACATAGGAAGACTTTTTATCCATACTAAATCAAAAATTCAATTTCTAATCCAATTCCAATATTGAATGCTATTGAATTTTTCGTCCTTTTCCATTCTTTCTTTTCTATAACCTACCTTCTTCGTTCTACTTACTTAATACAGACAATTAATTTAAGTATCCGACGAGGTATCAGATGACCGGTATTCAATGGGTCAGGTCACACCTAAGACCCAAACAATATAAGTAAGATGGAAAAAGGACGGATTAAAAGATCTAATATTCCAACAGATTTACTAAAAAGGGGTACCTTGCTTGGTCTTTTATTTATTATTTATGAAAAAAAAATTAAATAATTTTAATTAAGATTATTATATATTATATATAATTTATGATTTTAAATTATAAATTAATAGATTTAATTAATATTAATTATTAATATAATTAATTAATATAATATCCTCTTCTCTTTCTTGGATTGGGGGAGAACACATACATAAAAAAATTAGCATGCGATTTGAATGAGATAGATTTTTTTAATTAAAATATAGAGGATACACAAGTCGGAGTTGGAATTGGAAAAGGGCGCAGTTAAAAATAAAAAGGCGCTCTGTTCCGCCGAGGTAATTATGTTAAGTTCATTGTATATTGTACAACAAAGGAATACAATTTTTGTATGTACTCCTGGTAAAAATATGGGCACTCTACTCCATTTCATTATTCAAGAACAATCAAAAAATAAAGTCAAATGAATAACGAATATGGTATCTCTTAAAATACTGACATAGAGTAATATAACCGATCGTACCAATCAATCTAGGTATGTCTCTTCCTTATCAATCGGTACTATTCCGTAGTGAAAGAAATGAAAATTCCCGCATTTCTTTTGTCTGATGATAAATATCAAAATATCAATGTGAAACGAAAAAAAAAAAAAATAAGGATTCTTAGATCTTGCTCCCTGTCCCACTTTTCTGTAAAAAGTGGGAGATGAATTGATAAATTCATCGGATCCTAGTTCGGGACTGACGGGGCTCGAACCCGCAGCTTCCGCCTTGACAGGGCGGTGCTCTGACCGATTGAACTACAATCCCAGCGAGGTGTATGACATACATATTCTTATGGTTTCATAAGAACATTCTATTCGTCTCGTCGTGTTGTAACAGAAACAAAAATGATATACTGATATCATATCCACATGGATATGAACTATAGCAATAATTACTAGTAACCGGTGGTTCTTTTTTTTTATTGTCAAAAATGACTAATTAAAAAATATGGATAGATCAAAAAAATGGTTGATCTTTATTTTGACGGATAGGGCATTTCTATTTCTGGAGGACAAATTAAACTGGTTAGATCGTATTCAATGGAGCGGCGAATTATTGGGCCGAGCTGGATTTGAACCAGCGTAGACATATTGCCAACGAATTTACAGTCCGCCCCCATTAACCGCTCGGGCATCGACCCAGGAAGAATTAATTCTAGGTTTAGTTATAATCCATGATCAACTTCCTTTCGTAGTACCCTACCCCCAGGGGAAGTCGAATCCCCGCTGCCTCCTTGAAAGAGAGATGTCCTGAACCGCTAGACGATGGGGGCAGATCCGCCCGACCATCAGCATACTATGCTGATAGTATGATAAGTTTTTTGGAATTGTCAATATACAATATAATTATAATATATTATATAACTAGATCAAAAGAGTCTTTTCTACTTTGAAATTTTTAACATTAATATACAGAAATCTAGATAACTTTAATTTACAATACGGATTAATATAGATATATATATTATTATGTATTATAATACAATGCGTAGCATAGTATTATATAATATATATACAGATTAATGAAACAAAGTTATAGTAGTAGGATTGGGTAGTGCTTGATCCGACAGAAAAAAGGGATAAAAAGAATATTTTATAATATTTAATATAATTATAATATTAAATTTATTTTCTTCATT